TATCCCATTCGGAAAGATATCATCTCATAATTATCTATGGCTGTTTATGTCTCTAGCATGACCACTTGATAAAATGTGGAGGAAAGTCGGGCAAATGGCCGATACTACTGGAAGGATTCCTCTTTGGATAATAGGTACTGTAACCGGTATTGTTGTGATTGGTTTAATCGGTATTTTCTTTTATGGTTCATATTCCGGATTAGGTTCATCTCTGTAATAACCAGATGAACTGGGTTATAGACATGAAAGCATAAGAACTCAACGGGATCTACCCCCTCTTTCCTTGTTTGATTCGAGGGGGATCCCGTTGAGTTCTTATAATATTTTTTTGTATAAATATTTAATATTTCAAAAAAATCCACTTTTTCTTATGATTGATGTTTTTGAAAAATCCACTTCATTATCATTAATTGATTCAGAAAATCTTTTACTCGAAGGTATCTGTGAATACTTTCAAAATTAAAACAAAGAAGTAATCACTCAATTTACCTTTTTAGAATGACTCACAATTTTATATAGTTCTATATATAGATTTATATCTATTAGGTATCATGCAAACCCTTTCTATACTAATAAAATAGAACCTTACTCTATTTAATCTAATAAAAATTTCCTTTTTTATATTTTCCGCTTATTTATCTTTTGTTTTGGTTCTATTCGAATATAAAACTACTGATTCATTCTATATCACTTTGATTTGGAGTGAAAAAACAAAGAAGAGATAAGTAAAATAAAATAGTCTTCTTCACAATATACATATCATGACCGGTATAAGTAATTCCCGAAATCTGGTAGAAAAAAAAAAAAAAAGAAACAAACAAAAATTTTTTGATCATACACAATTACATAATATAATTATTACATATTGCCAACAAGAGTTTGTTTCTTTTTAGAGCTTGATGTTGAAAAATTCGCGGATCTAGAAATTCATTTCGGACAATTGAACCTTCTCAAACTGTTTCTTTTTAAGAACTAAAAAGATTTGTGCCAAAATAACAGATGCCAAGAAGAGCAAAAGGCCTTGGACACGTAATGGATCTTGAAGTACTACTTCCGCATCCCCCTGACCAAATCCGCCCACATTAGGATTACTCGTTAATGGTTGATCAAGTTTGATGGATTCGCCCTCGGAAACAAGAAGTTCTGGCCCTGGAGGGATATTATCAACCACTTGACGCCCATCCGATGCCTCCACTATGGTTATTTCGTACCCCCCTTTCTCTTTTCGTATGATTTTGCTTACTATACCTGCTGCTGTAGCATTATAAACATTATTGTTACTCTTGCTCCCGTCGGGATAAATCTGCCCCCTTCCTCTGTTCCCACCTACATATATGGGATATTTTAAGAAGTGAACGTCTTTCTTAGTAGCGGGGTCCGGGGAAAGAATAGGAAAGGTGATTTCACTATATTTCTGACCAGGAACAGGACCTATCACAAGAATATTTTTTTTAGTAGGGCGGTAACTTTGAAAAGCCAGATTTCCTATCTTTTCTTTAATCTCAGGCGAAATACGATCGGGGGGGGCTAGTTCAAACCCCTCGGGTAAAATAAGAACAGCCCCTACATTCAAAGCTCCTTTTTTACCATTAGCAAGAACTTGTTTCACTTGCAGATCATAGGGAATTCGAACAACTGCTTCAAATACAGTATCCGGAAGTACCGCTTGTGGAACCTCGATATCCACGGGTTTATTAGCTAAATGGCAATTGGCACATACAATACGGCCAGTTGCTTCTCGTGGATTTTCATAACCCTGCTGTGCAAAAATGGGATAGGCATTTGAAATGGGTGCCTGAGTTATTATATATATCATTATCATGAGCGATACGGAAATGGATCGAGTAATCTCTTTCTTTATCGACGAAAAGGTTTTTTTAGTTTGCATGGTCCAATCATTGATCCCGAAATTTTCTACAATAAAATTAGGTAGGTCGCTAGTAGAGTTCCCTATCTATAATTTTGCTATTTAATGAAATAAATTTTCTGAAATATTAATATTGGAGAAATCGCTTGGCTGGGTAGAAAGATTAAGTACAATTTTGAATGTTTTGCTTATGTACAAAGTACCAAATATTTTAATTAGGTTGGTCGATCATTTTTCAGTCGTTCATTGAATGATAAATCACTACAAGTGAAGGAGATACACGATTTAAATAACGAAAGATCCAATATTTAAAAATTGTATCTAAAATGACTGGAAAAGTAGAAACAAGACCGGATATAATTTGATCATTATGAGCAAATCCAAAATCTTTGTAGACAGAGCCAATCATTAATTCCCAACCGTGGGGCGAATGGAATCCTATACATAAATCAGTTAATAAAAGAATAGAAAAAGCTTTTATTGTGTCGCTTAAGTTATATAGGAATTCTTGAACCCAAGAGTTAAGAATAACAAGTTCTTCATTACCTAAAATAGAATAACCACTTAGAATAACGAAACAGATTATATTTGTCGAGAAGTGTAAAATTGTATGGATACGATCCTCATTGTGCATCTTGATCAATTGGATCGTTTCTTTGTAGATTTCAACACGAAGCTTTTGTAAATGTGTTTCCGGGTATTCCTTTATCATTTCCTCCAAACGAAGGATTTCCTCTAAGTCTATGAATTTTTTTATAATATTCTTTTCTTGAATATCATTCAAAAAAATTTCGGATTGCCTAATATTCCACCAATTAGTAATCCAAGATTCCAGACTTTTTTGAAATGAGAGAGAGATCCACCAAGGCAAAAATACTATAGATGCAAGATATAGAAGGGAAATTAATACTTTCTTTTTTGCCATTTTTTCGTCTGTGAATTTTTGAAGTTTTAATAAACTCACCCCATGCGTCGACTCTATATGATACTAATATTTCTATCAAGCATAAGTTATATTCCAAGTCATCTAGCCCATTAATCTATTTCGGAGTTTTTATTTGTGATGCAGTATAGTGGTTAGTCCTTGAATCTAGAAAGAATACAGAAATAGAATAAAAAAGAGCCCACTTCAAATTAAATTAATAAATAAATTAAATTAATATTAGTAGGATTTCGAGACGAAAGAACTCTTGTTCTATTAAAAAAAATAAAAAATATTTTGAAAAAATTTAGTTTTAGGGTTGTTTCGGATACGTTTACTTTGGCTCGAATAAGCAACTTCCGTTAACTTATGGTATAGAAAAAAAGAGGATTCTTGAGTTTTTTCCCTCTTGAAAAGTATTAATTCTTCAGTTTATTTTTTCAAAATACTTCAATCGGTACGCGCAAGAAATAGGCCAATTCAGCAGCTTTTTGCTCAATTTCTCGTGGAGTCAAATTCTCATCAGTACGCGTCAAGGGAATGGACCCCTGGCCTCTGATTTCCATATAAAGGACTCGACGAGCAAAAAGACCCTCTTTATTTTCTATTCTGATGGACTGAATGTCTTTCATAAGGAATCGGAGGAATATGCGACGGTTTTTTCCAGGGAATCCCCAACGAAAAATACACACTATGCCCTCTTTTATATCGAATCGATCATAACCACTACCTACATTCCACGAAATTGTGCACCACAAGTAGGAACTAATAAAAAGACCCGCGATCCCATAAAAAGACATCACGATCCCTTGTGGAAAAAAATGGATTTGCTGAGAAGGAAATAAAGATATAAAATTCCTACCAAAATAACTGGAGGTTCCAACCAATACAAACCCTAATGAACCTAAAAAAAGAATAAGGGCCCAGCCGAAATTACTTATTTTTCGAGATCCCGCTATAAGTTCTATCCATATACGTTCTGATCGCCAACTCATATTCTCACTAGACCTAGTTGCATTTTATTGGAATTGGAAAAATAACAAAAATAAATTGGATTTTACTTTTTTTGTTTCCGAAGTAACTTTCATCAACCAGCACTACTATGATGTGAACCTTTAAGAATAATTCATCGAATTGCTTAGATCGAAACTAAAATAATAACATCTCTTTCATACGATTTCCTATAGCTATCCACATATATATAGATATATTGACTTTACGTTTCCGAAATTATCCCCGATGCCGATCCATTTGAAAAATTAATTTACCCCTATATCATGTTTACACATACATAAGAGCTTATGCTCGAAAGAAGCAACATGTTATACCATATTCTACTAAATAGATATGGGTGTTATGATACAAGTCAGTTTTGAAAAAAAAAAAAATGGATAAAATTTGTCCCTATAGTATCTAAAAAATCTTATTTTTTTGAACATGAAGAGATAAAGAAACCATTGCAATTGCCGGAAATACTAAGCCTACTAAAGGCACAAAAATGGAGGGAAAGTTGTTGAGAGTTATCATTGAATGGGTACCTCGATTTAATATTTGTACCTGTTATTTTTATTTATTGTTTTATATTAATATTTTTATTTTAACCTTATATTGTTAGAAAGATATCTTATAATTCATATATAATATTTATATTTTATATAAATATAATTATTATATTATAATAAGTATACCTAAGTGAGTATATACTTAAATAAGGAATATATAAGTATATGTTTTAATATAAGTATTTTTTTAATAAATATTTATTAAAAAATTCAATAAATGTGTAAATAAAAAATATGTAAATAAACGGACTTATTCACCCTTCTACATGTTTCTACACGAAATATATGTATGATAATCCACCTTTTTATTATTCATAATATTAGTTATTTTATTGTTCTTGTCTTATAATTTAATAATTTTCATTAAAAAAAAATTATTCAGTTTTATTAATTTTTTAAATTAATTAATAAATTAAGACTCTACTCTACGGCTCTACTTAATCTAAGTTTGATTCAAAGGAAAGAAAGCATGTAGCCGAAATAATTCACTCAGAACGCCCTTTAAAGGATTACGTGGTACGATTGGATCGAATAAGCCCTTATGGAATAAATATTCAGCCACTTGTGAATCCTCAGGTACTGTCTTATTCAATGTTTGTTCAATTACTCTTTTACCCGCAAATGCAATGTAAGCGTTGGGTTCGGCAAT